AGACCCTGCGTTATATCACCAGATCGTGATTTTTCATATATAAATGTAACTAAGGTATCTCCTTCGTAAAGGATTTCTCCATAATGGCGATGAACAGTTGCTCCTGAAGTGGCCAAATAAGGCTTAGCTGATCTTATTACTACAGAATCAACTTGAACAATTATAATTTGACCCGATTTTAGGTGTGGTCTATTTTTGGCTATACATACATTTTCAAAAAAAAACTGTCCAAGGCTAATTCTTGTAGGTGTTTCTTCACAATAACTATGGTGATCATTATGATGCAGAAAATGCCAATTCAAATTAAATGTATTGAAAACGATGTTACTGCATGGATCAGAATTCAAAATTCCCCCGTTTTCATCCATTAAATAATATTTAAGTACTTGAAAAGTCTGTTTTAAATTGTCAAGTTGCAAATATTTAGTTAGGGAGATCTGATTATGAGTTATTAACTGATAAAATGAATCAAAATTCACAATTTGAGGGGCCGCCCCTAAAGGGCCTAACGAATTCCTAATTTCAAGAGGATCTCTTTTACTTGATTCTTTTATGACATTATAATCTTTTACATCGTTGAATAGATCCATTTGCAAACAATTCGATGCTGACAAAATTATCAAAGATTGGCGTTCTTTATTTCTATTCAACAACGTACGAATAGTTCCTTGATTTTTACTAAGGGATTGTGGAACCCTTGTCTTGGAATAAATAGAAAAAAATGGATTGATATTGGTGCGATCTGACTCATTATTAAAGATCAATCCTGAGCCTGACGGATCTTTCCTTTTTCTGATATACGAAGTATCGGATTTCACTAAGTCTATTCGTAGGAAATTTCGAACCAGACCATTTGTACTTACTTCAACAAAGGAAGCGCGGGCTTCTTCGATAGAAGAGCTTTTTTTGTCTCGGTCCCAATTCAACAATAAACAAGTCCGAACTAATTGAATGCTTGTGCCAGAAATTCCCCGAATTGGTTTGCCATTTCCATAAAGGATATAATTGACAACTCTAAGCTCCAGATTATCCCTTTCTTGCAATAGATCCTGTGGGAAAAGTGTTACTAAATTTATACCGTCGGCTAGTTCATATATGATTACAGGTCGAACAAAAACAAAATACTTTTTCTTGGTAGGTGTGATCCACTGGACATAAATCCAATTTTTCAATTTTTTTGATTTCTTAGAATTTTTTTTGACTCTTTCAGGTGGTATCAAGATGCCATTGTGTCGGGATATCTTATCCATCTCTCCAGGAAAATGTATATCTCCGGAAAATATTTTGAGTTCAATCCTTTTTTTTTTTTTCTCCACTCGGACCAATCCGCCTACTCGGCTTCTTATACTTAAAGTTAGTCGTGTAGCTACTCCAATGATACTATTGTTCCGTACCATTATGGAAGAAGATTCAGGTAAAATATGCACTTCCTCGGGAATGAAAAAAAATCGATCCACTTTCATTTGCATTTGGTATTTTGGCTTAAAGTCTTTGACTCCTCGATACTCAATCAAATCCTCTTTTTTGAGGATTGAATGCACCCCTATAGTCCCATATTTAGTAATTCCTGAACTATTTCTTCTGTATTGAGGATCATCGAAATAAGCAAGAATACTCTTTCGACGAAAAATCCCATTTATGGGTATTTCAATCGAAATACCGGAAGGGGGCGGTAGTTCTTTTTCTCGTTCTTGAAGTGATTCAAATTGAATGATGAATCCATTTCTTCGCCTCTTTGCCAATAAATCAGAATTACCGTGGAAAATAGCAGGATATGTGAGATTAGATTGACCGGTACATAGGATTGGATTAAGTTCTGAATAATCAGGAATTCTGCTTTCGTTTTTACCAGAGAGATCCGGACCATAAAATTTTTGTCTCACTTTCTCATTATTTACTGAAAGGCTAGAAATATATCTTCTTTCGACAGAAAGAGAATGAACGTTAATTTGATCTTGATCCTTGTAGAGTGAAAAAGGGACTACACTCGATCCGCACGAACCTCCTGATAATATCCATAAATGACTTGTTTTTGGTAAGAGATGGACATTACTATATGTAAATTCGGGTGCATGGTACACATCGGTACTCCAATGCATTTCTCCCTCTGAGTCAGAATAAATATGTTTTCGAACCCTCTCTTTTAAATTAAGAGTGTATGTTCCCGCGCGAATCTCAGCAATAACTTGTTCTGATTCTACATATTGATCATTTTGAACTAAAAGTAAACTTTTTGGTGGAATAGTGACATTATGTATAATATCCTCACTCTCAATAGTTACATACAAGTCTATATAACATAAAAAAGCAGGATGCCCATGACGTGTACGTGTGGGATGAACCAAATCCTCATTGAATTTTATTTTTCCATTAGAAGGAGCTCGTATATGTTCCGCAGTCCCCCCTGTGAATACTCCGCCGGTATGAAAAGTTCTTAATGTTAGTTGAGTACCCGGTTCTCCAATAGATTGACCCGCAATAATACCTACGGCTTCTCCCA